GATCCATTACTCTAGATGTGCTGGAAAAAAAGAGTAGATTATGTAATGATGAGACTAAAAAAGAATGCTTGCCTAAAATAGATGATCCCTTTTTGAATGGGCCCTATCGCGGAAGGAGAAACATTTTTTTTTCTTCCTCAATCAGAAATGAAACTTCGATAAAAAATGACATCGAGAAAAGATGGATAAATAAGATCCAGGGTATACTTTTTACTACTGATTATGATTATGAAAAATTGGAAGAGAAAATAGATCCATTTGATCAAAATTCATTATCAACAGAAAATAAAAATGATTTATTTCCGTTTTCAAAAATGGAATTCAAAATCCAACAAGGAAGAATTGTCTTCGAAGATCAAATCAATATTTGCAAATTCATCTTCATCCAAAATGTCAATCCAGAGTCTAAAAGACTAAAAGAAATAAGTCAAAAAGTAAAAAGATTAACACTAAGACAAAGCCTAAATAGACTAAGAGATAAGAAGAAATTCGACCTGTTCCTAAATATTTAATGCCCTCTCCACCAAAGAAACTTATAAGGCCAAAAGCGTTTGGAATTCCATCAATTCCTCGTTGATCAAAAAAATGAGTTAGTTCAGCAAATCTTCTTAGACCCCCAACCAAAGATATTCGATAAAAAAAATCTATGTAACCACGATTATATGACCAATCATAAATGAGATTAATTATTTTTTCCCAGAGTGCTGTAGTATTATTATTATTATTACCACCCTTAACAAATGAATTTTGTAAGTTGAAATTTTTGAAAGATGAATAAATGGGCTTATATGAAAAAAACGCTATAAATATACCAAAAAAGGCTAGACTGACCGAAAAAATTCCATTTATAAAAAATTCATACCAATCTATAAAATTATTTTGATTCGGATGTAAAAGGTTTATAGATGGATTCAACAAATTTGATAATAGATCAAAATCAATTCCACTTTGATTATAAGGAATTCCTATAATTCCAACAAGACAAGTAAATAGTACTAATATAGACATGGAAAATAGCATAGTACTGTCCGATTCGGGGGGATAAAAAAACGTATTTTGAATTCCAAAACAAGCAATACTAATAAAAGGGCGTATCATTTTTTTTCCATTATCAAAAATTCGATAGGTTGTATTGAAAAAAAAGAAAATCCCCTTTTCATTATTATTTATTGATAATAATAAAGAAAACTTGTTTTTTTTAATTTCTTTTCCCCATGGAGATATTGAATAGCAGGAACCGCTTTTTTGACCACTATAATTCTTAAAATGAACGTTTAAATGTCCCTCAAAAGTCAGTAAATAGATTCGAAACATATAAAATGCGGTTAATCCTGCTGTGAAACAAGTTATAATTGCAAAAACCGGAGAATACAACCAACTATCGTTAAGAATTCGGTCTTTGGACCAAAAACAAGCGAGAGGTGGAATACCACAAAGAGAAAGCGTACCTATTAAAAAAGCAGTTTTTGTAATTGGTACATGCTTTTTCAACCCTCCCATAAGAACCATATTCTGACTTTTATCGGGAGAATATCCAACAATAGCTTCCATTGAATGAATAATAGATCCGGATCCTAAAAACAATAATGCTTTCGAATAAGCATGAGTAATCAAATGAAATAAAGCCGCCTGATACGATCCCATTCCTAAAGCTAACATCATATAACCCAGTTGGGACATCGTAGAATACGCCAAACTTCTTTTAATATCTTTTTGAGCAAGGGATAAAGTAGCTCCGAATAGTAGTGTTACTATACCTATCAAAGAAATCAAATTCATTATATGAGGTATAATTATAAAAAGAGGAAGGAGGCGAGCTACAAGAAAAATACCTGCTGCGACCATAGTAGCGGCATGTATAAGAGCCGAAATAGGAGTGGGACCTTCCATGGCATCGGGTAACCATACGTGAAGGGGGAATTGAGAAGACTTGGCAACTGCACCTGTAAATAAAAGCAAGGCACACAAAGTAAGAAATACAAAATTTACCTCATTATTATAAACTAATTTATTTACTATTTCGAATAAATCTCTAAATTCGAAACTACCCGTTATAGCATAAAGTCCCAAAATCCCTAATAATAAACCAAAATCGCCTACACGATTCGTTACAAAGGCTTTTTGACAAGCATTCGCCGCAATAGGTCGTGTGAACCAAAAACCTATTAATAGATAAGAACACATTCCAACTAATTCCCAAAAAATATAAATTTGTATCAAATTCACACTAGTGACTAATCCCAACATGGAGGTAGTGAAAAAACTCATATAAGAAAAAAATCTCAAATATCCCTGATCATGATACATATAATTGTCGCTATAAAAAAGAACCAGAATTCCAACCGTACTAATTAATATTACCATAATCGAAGCAAGCGAATCTATTAAGTAACCGAAGTCTAAAGAAAAATCATTATTAATTGTCCAAGACCATACATATTGATAGATAGAACTTTTATGTATTTGCTGAATAGATAGATAGACCGAAAGGAGCATAACTACATTTAGTAGAAAGATATTAGGAAAGGACCACATACGTCGAAGATTTTTTGTTGCCATTGGAAAAACGATAAGTCCAACTCCTATTAACATAGGAATGGGAAGTGGAATGAGAGGTATAATCCATGAATAGGGATATGTATAGTCCATAAAAAAACCTTTTATATTTTACTTTTATTCTTATTTTATTCTGAATTATTCTTTCTCAACTCCTTCGAATATTCAGAGGAAGAAAGAAGTTAGAATAAATAGGATCAGGCTAATAGTGCAATAGAAAATGAAATAAAAAATTAACTAAAAATACTAATACTATTTTTTCTTAATTGTAATTTCTATAGAATATAAAAAATAATATATATTTTTATATATTTAAATTTTATATATATTTCTATTTTATATATATAATATATTTTTTTTTTGAATTTTCTATATATCTTCTATGTATTTTGTATTTTAAAAAATTTACTAGAATTTTGGTAAAAATTTTACTAAAAAAAAATAATAAACTATTATTACTATAAATAACTAACTATAAATAGTTATCTATAATAACTTATCTAACTAAATCTAAATAAATTAGCTAAGTTATAACGAAGATCTTTATACTTACTAAAGATATAAAACAATTCAATTACCATTAGGTATTACGATAATTTTTTCTATCCGTAGACGAAAAATTGATAATTCCATACAACAAATAGACACAGAGTATTTTATACATTCCTTTTGTTTTCCATTAATATAAACATTAATATAAATAATATAAAACACATGGAATTTTTTTAGAATTGTCGAAAGGACTATTAGAATATCCGACATTTTTCTTTCGATACCTACCATGGATCAAAATCAATGAGCAAGGATTCCTTTTTTCACCTTTGATTCTATTTTGATACGGATATAAATATAAAACACGACAAAAATAAACATAGATATATAAAAACTTCGTTATTTCTCTTTTGTGTCTTGTCAGATATTTAGTTGGATTGAATGGAATCAAGACTAAAAAAAAATTGAAAAATAAATGAAATTGTTTGAACAATAAATGTCTTTCACATTCAACTAGATAAAAAAAGAATTTTTTCAAATTTATTTTTTCATGGCAGTTCCAAAAAAACGTACTTCTATATCAAAAAAACATATTCGTAAGAATATTTGGAAAATAAAAGCCTATTTTACAGCATTGAAGGCTTTTTCATTAGCGAAATCTATTTCTACGGATAATTCAAAAAGTTTTTTTGTGCAACAATCCAATAATCAAACTTATAATAAATAATAAAAAAATGGTATTTTTTTTCTTGTAGTCTTTCCCGATGGGGATTCTTATTTTCCCCATCAAGCTACTTGAATTTCGAATAGCCATTTTAATAATTGAATTAATTTTAATAATTGAATTAATTAATAATTGAATTACTAAATAAGAATTGAATTATGGTAATATTTTGGAATGTTTCAATATGGAGTAAAACGAAAGGAATTTTTTGTCATTAATTTAATTAACTTTTTGAATTTCAATCTCGACAACTAAATAAAAAAAGCTTATTATTATTTATTATTTCGCGTACGCCGCTATGGTGAAATTGGTAGACACGCTGCTCTTAGGAAGCAGTGCTAGAGCATCTCGGTTCGAGTCCGAGTGGCGGCAGGCTATCTTCGAAAAGAAAGACAATAAGTTCTATATATAATAAATGCAATTCCAGATTGGATTCCGTATCATTTTCTATACTTTTTTTATTTGAGAATTTTTATGATATTTTCCACCTTAGAACATATATTAACTCATATATCATTTTCGATCGTTTCAATTGTAATTACAATTTTTTTGATAATTTTATCCGTTGATGAAATCGTAGGACTATATTATTCGTCAGAAAAAGGCATTATAGCTACTTTTTTCTGTATAACGGGATTATTAATCACTCGTTGGATTTATTCGGGGCATTTCCCATTAAGTGATTTATATGAATCATTCATTTTTCTTTCATGGAGTTTCTCCCTTATTTCTATCGTTCCATATTTTAAAAAACATACCAATTATTTAAGCGCAATAACTTCGCCAAGTACAATTTTTCTACACGGCTTTACCACTTCAGGTCTTTTAACCGAAATACATCAATCTGTAATATTAGTACCCGCGCTTCAATCCCAGTGGTTAATGATGCACGTAAGTATGATGATATTGGGCTATGCAGCTCTTTTATGCGGATCATTATTATCAGTAGCTCTTTTAGTCATTTCATTTTCATTTCAAAAGATTTTTCAAAATTTCGTAAACGAATCATTTTCATTTAACAAGATCCAATATATGGATGAAAGGCGGAATGTTTTAATAAACAACTTCTCTTGTTCTGCGAGAAATTATTACAGAGCTCAACTAATTCAACAATTAGATCAGTGGAGTTATCGTATTATTAGTCTAGGTTTTATCTTTTTAAACATCGGGATTCTTTCAGGATCAGTATGGGCTAATGAGGCATGGGGATCATATTGGAATTGGGACCCAAAAGAAACTTGGTCATTTATTACTTGGATTATATTTGCAATTTATTTACATACTCGAACAAATAAAAAAAAGTTCAAAAGTCTAAATTGCGCGATTGTGGCTTCTATGGGCTTTCTTATAATTTGGATATGCTATTTTTGGGTCAATTTATTAGGAATAGGGTTACATAGTTATGGTTCCTTTAATTTTCATTAACATGAAATCAAATTGAAAAAGATTCCTACAAATAGAAACATAAAACATTTTCAAAAAAATGATAATAAAATCCAAATTTTAAATACTAAATTAGTAAATATTAAGTTTTAAGTTAAAGAATATAATAAAAAAAAACTCCATACTTCAGGGAAGATGTCGAGAACCATTTGAATCACTACACTAATTGATTCAAAAGGTTCTCACAAAAAGAAATCCATCTAGTCAAAATTTCAAGTCATTTTGACTTTAGTTAATTTGTATTTTTCATTGTAAAATTCCAAAACGAAAAAGAAAGAATAGGATTCTTAATTTTTTCTTGTTTTATTCATGAAAAAACCGATCGATAAAAATATGTAGATATAATAGCTTCGACCTTCTCAACTGAGAGTGAGAGAATGAAATCCGGATAAATACCAATACCTATTATTGGGAGAAGAATAGAGATTAAAATAAATAATTCTCTCGGCCCAGAATCAAAAAAATAAGAGTTTTGCACATTCAAAATCTTGTATCCATAGAACATTTGACGTAACATCGATAATAAATAAATAGGAGTTAATATCATTCCAATTGCCATTAGAAGAGTAATTAGTATTTTTGGAATTAAAAAATATTGTTGGCTGGTAATTATTCCAAAAAAGACTATCAATTCGGCAACAAAACCACTCATGCCGGGTAATGCAAGGGAAGCCATTGATAAGATACTGAACAGTGTGAATATTTTTGGAAGGAAAATCGCCATTCCACCCATGTTGTCGAGATAAACAAGACGTATTCTATCATACGTCATTCCTGCCAAGAAAAAAAGAGCAGCACCAATAAATCCGTGAGAAATCATTTGTAAAAGGGCTCCATTGAGCCCCGTATCGGTTATCGCTCCAATTCCGATAATTATGAACCCCATATGAGATACGGAGGAATAGGCTATTCTTTTTTTTAAATTACGTTGACCGGGAGATGTTGAAGCTGCATAGATTATTTGTATTGCACCTACTATAATCAACCAGGGAGAAAATATAGAATGAGCATGGGGGAATAATTGCATATTGATCCGAACCAAACCATATGCTCCCATTTTTAATAAAATTCCAGCTAGAAGCATACAAGTACTGTAATGGGCCTCCCCGTGGGTGTCTGGTAACCATGTATGTAAGGGTATGATCGGTAATTTGACTGCAAAAGCAATAAAAAATCCAGTATAAAATAGTAATTCTAGTGCTACAGGATACGATTGATTAGCTAATATTTCAAAATTTAATGTTGGTTCATTCGAACCATATAAGCCAATACCAAAAACGCCTATTAATAGAAAAATAGACCCCCCCGCAGTGTATAAAATGAATTTTGTAGCTGAATACAGACGTTTCTGTCCTCCCCATATCAATAGAAGTAAATAAACGGGAATTAATTCGAACTCCCACATGAGAAAAAAAAGTAAAAGATCGTGAGAAGAAAATGATCCTATTTGACCGCTGTACATTGCTAACATCAGGAAATGGAACAATCGGGAATCCCGAGTAACCGGCCAGGCTGCTAAAGTAGCTAAAGTGGTTATAAATCCCGTCAGTAAAATGGTTCCTATAGAAAGCCCATCTATTCCCAATCTCCAGTTAAAATCAAAAAAATTAATCCATTTATAATCCTCTGCTAGTTGATTTAATGGATCGGTCAATTGGAAATGATAACAGAATGTATAGGTCGTTAAAAGGAGTTCAAAAATAGAAATGGATATGGTATACCACCTTATTACCTTATTTCCTCTATGAGGTAGAAAGAAAATTAAAGAACCCGCTAATATTGGTAAACCTACAATTATTGTTAACCAAGGAAAATAATTCGTGGTAAAGACAAGATAGAATTAGACCCCAAAACCCGTTCTCGAAAAAGAACGGGTTTTTTTGTCGATAAAAAAAATCAATTGTATTAAAAAAAAAAAAAAATTAAAAATTCAGTTTGTTTAAAGTAGTTTTTTCTGAAACTTATTATATTAATAAGCTAGACCCATGCTTCGAGTTGTTTCATGCCATAAATAAACCCTCACGCTCAAAAAATCCGTTGGGCAAGCGGATTCACATCTCTTACAACCAACACAGTCCTCCGTTCGTGGAGCAGAAGCAATTTGCTTAGCCTTACATCCATCCCAAGGGATCATTTCTAATACATCGGTTGGGCAGGCTCGGACACACTGAGTACATCCTATACATGTATCATAAATCTTTACTGAATGTGACATTGGATCTCTCATTTTTTGAATATCATAAATCTTCGATTTAGTAAACTTATATATAAATCATATATTTATATACCAGATGAATCAATGATTTTATCATTATTTTAATAATCAATCGAATTATGGATCGCGACTCCTGGGTTGGCTAAGATACTTTGATTTCTTACATTTTTACATTTAGTATTAAATAATTGATGAATATTCGAATTTTTAAAATAAATGAAATTAGTAGTACTTATTACTTATTTATTCAATAAATTCGATTGATTGATACGAGTTGATTTTCTATTACGATAAATTGATGAAACAATAGCTAACCCAATAGCCGCTTCGGCTGCGGCAATAGCTATAACAAAAATAGAGAAAATATCTCCTTGTAATTGTCGACTATCAAACAAATCCGAAAATGTTACGAAATTTATATTAACTGCATTCAGGATAAGTTCCAAACACATAAGAGCCCTAACCATATTTCGACTCGTGATCAATCCATAGATACCAATCGAAAATAAATAGGCACTCAAAACAAGTGCATGTTCGAGTATCATTGATCAACTCCTTATCAATTTTGAATCATTTCGCTATGAACAATAAACCAAGGCTTTCGCTGTTCTATAATAGAACAAGTACAAAAAAAAGAATATATTCTTTTTTTTTTGTAAGATAGAAAAAGAAAAGGATCGATATTGAAATAGAATTCAAAAATTAAAGCTAAATGGATTTGATAAGAGCGAGAAAATTTCAATTTCGATTGTTCTTAATAGTTAGAAAGATTTTTCATTGACGGGCAACAACAATTGCACCTATCAAAGCAACTAAAAGAATTATTGAAATGAGTTCAAATGGAAGAAAAAAATCCGTTGATAAATGAATTCCAATTTGTTGACTATTCCCTATCAAATCTTGTTCGATAATTTGGTTTGATTTTGTCGTCCAAATAATTCCGTACCAAGACGTATCGAGAATCGTGGTAATTATGGCGATGAAAATACTTGTACAAACCAACGAAGTAATCCCATTCCCAACAGTCCAAAGATCGAAATCTTTATAATATTCTGAACCATTCATGAACATGACAGCAAATAAAATTAAAACGTTTATAGCTCCGACATAAATAAGGAGCTGTGCAGCCGCTACAAAATGAGAGTTTGATAAAATATAAAATAACGATATGCAAACAAGAACCAATCCCAATGCAAAAGCCGAATAAATTGGATTGGTAAGTAATACCACTCCTATACCTCCTAATAGAAGACCTGATCCCAGAAAAACTAAAAGAAAATCATGTATTGGTCCAGGCAAATCCATTCTATATACAAGATAAAAAAATTGAAATGTTTTTCATGATTTTATTGACCTGACCAGGAAATTTTTTATTTTTTTATGATATGCTCCTAATTGAATTCAATTAAAATGGAATGGTGTTTCTAATGGATTTGAATTACGTCTAGGTCCAATTACTATACCAATATCTTGTTCCCCCTTACGCCAAACCAAGTAGAAAAGTTAGCTGGAAACTATTTCTAAATAAATAGAGAGATTATTAAATTCTATTTTCAATCCAAATTGATTTGCACTTCTCACTAACTAATCAACAATTAATTGCAATTTCGAGTTCTAGTGAGCAAAAAAAAAATAAGGAACGATTCCTTTCAATTAGATAAAATGGAACCTGACTATACATTACTATAGTAATTAGTAATTACTCTTTAATCATGAAATGCATTTTTTATTTGAGGATAATTCAAAATTGTTCGAATTGTATAATCGTTAATTACTGACATCGGTAACCGACCTAATGCGATTTGATTATAATTCAATTCGTGACGATCATAAGCAGAAAGCTCATATTCTTCAGTCATTGATAAACAATTTGTTGGACAATACTCAACGCAATTTCCACAAAATATACAAATTCCGAAATCAATACTGTAATTAAGCAAGCGTTTTTTTCGCATACCGGTTTCCAATTTCCAATCAACAACGGGTAGATCTATAGGACATACACGAACACATACTTCACAAGCTATGCATTTATCAAATTCAAAATGGATTCGTCCGCGGAAACGCTCCGATGTAATTAACTTTTCATAAGGATATTGAATAGTTACAGGTAAACGATTTGCATGGGATAAGGTAATGATGAATCCTTGACCAATGTACCTTGCCGCCCGTATTGCTTGTTGGCCATAATTTATGAACCCAGTTATCGTCGGGAACATATTGTAAAGATCTATAAATAATCTTATGTTTGTTTCTTTCTCTTGTTTGATGAGAAGTGAGAAATATAGAATATCATATTCTTTTTTCGTTTAGAGTGAAAGGAGTTGAGAAGAGGTTGTTAATAATAAATTACCAAGAGAAATGGGTAAAAGAAATTTCCATCCAAGATTTAATAGTTGGTCCATTCTTAGTCTCGGTAGAGTCCATCTTGTTGTGATAGAAATGAACACGAACAAATAAGTTTTAGCTAAAGTAATAAAAATACCAATTGTCATTCTAAAGACCCTACCTACTTTATTTATTTCAACTCGATCAGAAAAAAATACGGACGGAATAAAGATATTCCAACCACCCAAGTAGAGAATTGTTACAAATAACGACGAAACTAATAGATTGAGATAGGAAGCAACATAAAATAATCCAAATTTGATACCCGAATATTCGGTTTGATAACCTGCTACTAATTCTTCCTCTGCTTCGGGTAAATCAAAAGGCAATCTCTCACATTCTGCTAGGGAAGAAATTAGAAAAATGATAAACCCTATAGGTTGACGCCACAAATTCCATCCTAAAAACCCATATTTGGATTGCGCCTCAACTATATCAACTGTACTTGAACTATTAGATAATAATAGTCGGTGGGAACATCACTGTTCCCATCGCTAGTCCAGAACCGTACATGAGATTTTCACCTCATACGGCTCCTTGACGGCCATCAAGAAATCTAAGGACCGGGTTGATATTTTTTATCGTGATAGATTTTATTTGGGGTCAAAATATAGATAGAATCAAAACCCGCCGGAAGGTCAAAAATTAGACCGATGGAATTCTGTATGTCAGAATGATATAGATATAATAACTCAAAAAGCACTTATGAATTAATCTCGTCCTTTAATAATTTGAATTTTTCTTTGTTGAGTAATAACTTTTTAATAAAATACTCTTTCTATGAATATCAATAGCCATCTTTTTTGATTATTATGAAAAAAAATCAGAGATTAGATGAGTGTCTTAATAATGCAGGCTATTTAGCGATCTCTATGAATTTTCGTTCCTATTCTTCTTTCAAAGAGGGAGTTCAAAACAAGAAAAGATTATTTCGTTTCGAATAGTCGTTTTTTAATCTGTGGGTAGGAGCATACTCTGGATTGCAATCGTGAGGAGTACTGCTTGATTATTTCTACAAATTGAAAGCCCCAATTATTGTTCTTTTTATGTTATCCAAAGATTTTCGTTTTGAAAATTGACATAAAAATTTCTATTACTAATCTTTTATGTATTTTTGTGTTCCTAACCATCCACTCATTTTTGTCGAACCCTCCGTTCTAGTAATACATCTAAAGAATAGTGAAAACTATATACGGTTGATCTTTTGAGCCCGCTTCAAGCCAGGATGACTAATCACTAATCAACCAATCCGTGGGGTAAAGGGTAAAAAGTCTTGCTTATATTAAATTGACTTTATTTTTCGTTCTTGTACTTAGGAGATGAGACTCAATCTTGTTACTGCTAATTTAGAAGCTGTTTTTTTTTTTCACTCATATAACTATCTGATTTAGTTAATTTAACCTGAATGATGAATAAAAAAGTGAAGATACCTATTCAACTTCTTTACTTACAAAAAAGAATTAAAGAAAAGGTTATAACGACACGCACGTAGAGATATTGATAACACACAAAGAGTCAACGGTATTTCATAACTAATCGATTGAGCAGCGGCTCGTAGACCACCTAAAAAGGAATATTTGTTGTTTGATCCATATCCTGACATAAGAAGTCCAATCGGAACAATACTTGAAAAGGCAATCCATAAAAAAACACCGATATTGAGATCGGATAAAACAAGTTGATAGCTAAAAGGAATTACTGAATAACTTACGAAAATGGATATAACTGCTATGGATGGTCCGATAATGAATAAACGACCATCTCCTCTAGACGGAAGAAGGTTTTCTTTGAAAATAAGTTTTGTTCCATCTGCTAACGCTTGAAGAATTCCCAACGGACCGGCGTATTCCGGTCCAATACGTTGTTGTATTCCGGCGGATATTTCTCTTTCTAACCACACAATTACAAGTACACCTATTGTGATTCCCAATACAAGAATCACAATAGGTAAAAGCATCCCTATGATCCCATAGATCTCTTTTAAAGATTCTAATCTAGAAAAAGAGTGGATATCTTGTACTTCTCTTGTATCAATTATCATTTCAACGATCAACTTCTCCCATAATGATATCTATGCTACCTAGTATTGTCATAATATCCGCCAATTTCATTCTTTTAACTAACTGAGGAAAAATTTGCAAATTGATAAAACCGGGGGGACGAATTTTCCATCTCCAAGGAAAACCACTCTGATCCCCTATTAAATAAATTCCCAATTCCCCTTTTGGGGCTTCAACTCTTACATAAAGCTCTTGCTTCGGTAATTCAAAAGTAGGAGAGGTTTTTTTACTAATGAAGCGATAGTCAAAATCATTCCATTCTGGATCCCGTTCTCTATCAAAGCAACGTATTTCTAAATTCTCATAAGGACCGCCTGGAATTCCTTCGAGGGCCTGTTGAACAATTTTGATAGATTCCTTCATTTCACTGATTCGGACTAAATAACGCGCTAATGAATCTCCTTCTTTTTGCCAATTGATTTCCCAATCGAATTCATCATAACATTCATAATGATCGACTTTACGAAGATCCCATTGAATTCCACAAGCTCGTAACATCGGTCCGGATAAACCCCAATTTATTGCTTCTTCTGCACCAATAATACCTACACCCTCAACTCGTTCTAAAAAAATGGGATTTCGCGTAATAAGTTTTTGGTATTCAGAAACAGCGGTTAAAAAATAATCACAGAAATCCAAACATTTATCTATCCATCCATAAGGGAGATCGGCCCCTACTCCTCCGATACGAAAATAATTGTGCATCATTCTCATACCGGTGGCAGCTTCAAATAGATCATATACTAATTCTCTTTCTCTGAAAATATAGAAAAAGGGAGTCTGTGCACCAATATCTGCCATAAAGGGGCCAAGCCATAACAGATGAGAAGCTATACGACTCAATTCTAACATAATCACTCTGATATAACTGGCTCTTTTAGGTACTTGAATATTCACCATCTGCTCGGGTCCATTTACGGTTATTGCTTCTGTAAACATAGTAGCTAAATAATCCCAACGTGTTACATAAGGCAAATATTGTATAACTGTTCGGTTTTCGGCAATTTTTTCCATCCCTCTGTGCAGATAACCCAATATTGGCTCACAATCAATAACATCTTCGCCATCTAGAGTAAGAATAAGACGAAGAACACCATGCATTGATGGGTGATGAGGTCCCATATTGACTATCATATGTTCTTTTCTTTTAGTTGTTCCATTCATAGTTTATTCCTCGATTCATTCTTTTATAAACTGCTTAAAACAAAAAGAAGTTCGTCTAAATTCTAGATAAAAAAAATTCAATAAAAATAAAATAAACAATTTTCATTGTTTTTTTAAATGAAAAAATTAACGCGTTTTTGATTCCCGAATATCCAGTTGATTCATTAATTCTTTATAAGAAACTCTTTTTTTATTTGACAAATAAGACAACAGCCGTTGTCGTTTTCCTAAAATTTTCCGTAGACCCCGCTGCGATAAATAGTCTTTTCTGTGAAATTCCAAATGTGAAGTAAGCCTTTTTATTTTATTGGTGAAATGAAAGACTTGAAATTCAATAGATCCCCGATTTTCTTCTTCTGAAATAACCGAAATAACTTTCTTTTTTACCATAAGATAAAATCGACTCTTTTTTTCTTTTTTTTAATTCAAAAATCCATTTAACCGATCAGTAAAAATAATCCTATTCATTTTCTCATTTTAATTAAGCATTTTAATTAAGTATTAAGCATTTTAATTAAGTATAAGTAAAAAAAAAATAGATATTTATACAGATAAAAGAGAACATCTTTTTGACCTATTCCTATTTGATCTAATAGAATATCTAATTATTTATCTAATGGATATGGATCCATGCATTGATTTATCGTATTGGAATGGAAATATGTAAGACAAGGAATGTGTACAACCCCCGGTTTCATATACTAAATACAGACCTGAAAGATATATATGAGATGAGAAATGCATCATTCACGAATTTTCAACGGGGGATACATATATACATATATATCCTTAACAGACTAAAACGGCTTCCATTATTGGTATCAAACCAATATCGATTCATACAAGATAAATCCTCTAATCGGTAAGTAGGCCAAAGAAAGGATTTTAATTGAATTAGTTCAATTTTATCCCTATAAAAATTTTGACTTTTATCCAAAACTTGATCATAGTTTTTTACGTTATTGCAAAATACTGAATTGTTCGAAATAAGATTTCTATTCCTAGAATTGAAACAAATTCGAATTATTAATTCCCTACGCCATTTAGTGGAAAAAATACGTTCAGGAATAACTAAACCATAATCTCGATTTTCAGTTATTCTTTGATTTGGATGTCTTACAATATAATTAGTGTAATTGTTTCGATCAATATAGTGTTTTTCTCGGTAACTTTGATTAAGTTGGTACTCACTCTTATGAACCAATGAAACATTTAGAGTTTGATACATCAAAAATTGACCGTCGTTTTTTATAGACAAACGCACAGGTTCGATAATTAATATTCTTTTTTTCATCAATTCTCTAAGAGTCAAATCTTTTTGAATCATCAGAATATCTAGACTTGTTTCTCCACCTTGTATAGAGGATATAGCAATTTCTTTTGGATTTACCAATCTAAGCAAGAGACAATATACTTTAATATTATTTGTTATTTTTTGATTTAAAAAATTATTCCATCTCAATTGAAAACGTAAATACCTTTTTAAGACAAAATCAAGTTCTGCTTCCGTGTTGCTCTTATATTGTTTTCTCTTTTGACGTTTTTTCCTATCTGAGCCTGCAGAATCTTCTTCAATATCTTTTTTTTGAGTTGAGAAAATTGATTCAAGAGTTTCTTTATTTTGTATATTTAATTCAACATTGTTTTTACCTAGGGATTCTTTTTTGTCTTGATTCTTATTTTCTAATTTAATAGATTTATTCTCATTTTCATTGGATAATTTTGATAATTTTAAGGGATTCTCTTTTTGATTTTTAGTAATGTTTTTATTTTCACTAACAGTTTCATTTAAATTGAAAAGAAGTTCTTTGGCCTGGATTATCCAGGGGTTCATTTTATATGTATTATAAAGAAGCACAAATTCGCCAAAGAACCAAAGTTTTAGATTCGAAATCGAACGCCTTAGTATTTCTTCATTCATTCCCATCCAATCAAAAAGGCTTTTTTTTTTTTTTGAAATCTTGATTTTCTGATCTTTATCAATTTGAAGATAAACAAGGTCTTTTTTATCAATTTTACCAACTATTGGATAATTATTGACTTTAGTGTTAGTATTTGTATTATTATTGAAGTTGATATTGGTATCGATAGCGATCCAGGAATGAATATCCTCTTTCTTTCTAAAGCACAAATAGAGAATTTTCCAATCAAAATATTTTTTATCTGGAAATTTATCTAGAGTCATATTTTTGTTCTGTCCGAAATTATTATATATATAATTATATATAGGGATAATACGCTCTGACATATCAACTAAGGCACTTTTCTTTATGTTGTATATATTGGAATTATAACAACCTTCTTGCGAATTATTTATCCATAATGGTGATACAGAAATATATGAATCCTTTCTATCGTCATAATTAATGGATTGATATGAGAAAAATGCATATTTATAGTATTTTTGAAAATTAATAGTATATTTTTCATTGGAGAAGGAATTCGATTCAAAATTAATCTTTTTTTTGTAAAAAATTAATTGGTCTTTTTCATCTGAATGACTTTTTTGAAAATCTTTATTTTCAGTCATAATAGATCTTTGATTCACTCTGTTTCGCCATTTGTGTGGTACTAATCGATACCATTGAATCCGTGATAATTCATATTGATAATACTTGCTTAAAGAGTTTTTCCATTCAAAAATTGTGTAATTAAAAAGATTTTTATGCCCTAATTCCAAATGAAGTATTTCTTCTGTTTCGAAATAATCCTTTATTTCTTTCTTAAGAAAAAAAGATGTTTCCTTATATTGAAGAAGATCTCTATAAATTTGAGTTTTATATATTTTGTAAAATACATACGCTTGTGAAAAGTAGGATAAGTTGCTCAAATTTTTTGAATTCTTTTTAGTAATATCAAAAAACGGTTTTTTGAGAGTCCAAATAATGTGAATAGCACTTGTTTTATTCATTTTTTCTTTATTTATTTCATTATTGGAAATCAATTTATCAAATTCGTTTTTTGATAATTCAAAAAGTTGTGTAGTGATTCTCGGACTATTCTTATGAATGATACATAAAAATACTTTTATGTATATCTTTTGAATAATAAAATTGATTCTCAAATAGGATTTTCGTATTAATCGTACATTTCTTTTTTTTAATTTCTTCAAACTTTTTCTTATTGATACTAATAATTTATTGAGAGAATTTGTTTTATTACAATTACTATTTCTGTCATTAGTTATAAACTCGTTATTATTGTCTTTTTGATTTTGTATTTTTTTTATCCGATTCATGATTGTGTTTGTTCTATCAGCCAGATCTTTCATTTTTGTTTCGGTAAATGAAAAATCTTTCAAATCCATAGATTGAATGGGAATGATAAGGGATGATTCAGAAATCATTTGATTAGGAATTCTCCTATCTTTTTCTTTTTTAGTTTCGTTTAATTCAGATATTTGTTTCAATCCAACTAAAATTTTTTTTTTTTTTAAAATTCGAAAATGGAAAAAAAAGTCTTTTTTTGTGATACGAATTTTTTTTTTCATTTCTTTGAAAATGGGGTTAAAAAACGACTGTCGTTTTCGGGGAGAACCAAAAGGAAGGTCAGTTTCCATTCCCCAAACTGTTAAAAAACAAAAATGATTTTTGTTTTTTCGTGTATCTTTTTGAAGAGATTGTACCTTAGATTTGTGCCAAGGTTTAAAGAAAAAGGGAAATAGTATTTTTATTTGAATACCATTTATTAACCAGTTTTTTGGAAATTCGGTTTCTGATAATGGAACACCATTATAGGTGCATTTAATATGCATTTCTTTCTTCCAATCCTTAAAGTCCTCTGACCATTCTGGAAATTGAAATACTAGTATACGTACCGTATTTTTAACTATTATCAATGATAGTAATAGAATATATTTTCTAAGAAAAGATTGGATTACTAATAATGATCCTCTTATTATTTGAGCAAATAGAATGTTATCCCATGCTTCCGCTATTTCTATTCGTACTTTTTCTTGTCTTTTGTATTCTTCTTTTTTTTCTTTCTCCTTTTCTTGTGTATAATCTAGAATTCTTAATTCTAATTGTGTTGCTTTTTTCCATTTTTTTAAAATGAATTTTTGTATTTGGGAGATGTCAAAAGACAAAAGGGGGTTGTCTATTCTCTCCAAAAAAAGAGGGGAATGCAAATTTGCTTGAAAAAACGACCCGATGTTTGTCTTACGTCTTTGGGCACGCATGGAACCTTTGATGATGTCTCTACGGAAATCGGATTGTTGGGAATACCGTATCAAAGCCACTTCGTCTCTTTCATCCGGATTATTATTGCTTTTTTTATTAATATCATTGTTTTCTTTGTTATCATTCAAGATAACTACACGTTTGGCTTTTCTTGAACGAATCTCATGATCCTCGGCTACAGTTTCTTCATTTTCTCCCTCTTGTTGTTCCAAATCATCGATTAATTTGGATGACCATCTTTTTACTTTTTGACTTATTTCTTTTAGTCTTTTAGACT